AAGATCTATGAAATAATCACCTTTTTGGTGAAAACTTCAAAATAAATTCATTTTCTAAGTTTTATGAAATCGTCGTTTAAATGTAATCATAATCGAAAGGTATCCATTAATCATAGTCTAAAAAACATAAACCCATCAATCCGTTGATTCCTTCCAATTCATTAATTTAATCTCGTATAAATATCATATCAGATCAGATCAGATATCAGACAAGGGCGGAAACGGCATCTTCGCAAATATGAAAAATATCTCTTTTAAATTTTCCCAAGAAAAAACTTTTTTATTTGAATACCCGAGCCTTGAAAAGATCTTGACCAAAAATGGGATCTTTTTTTAGTTAGAATTGGTTGGTTGTGCCTTACCTAGCCAAGCCCCCCCCAAAAAATAGGAATAACTCGCTATTCGTTCGGTTCCTGGGTCATAATTGTTGTGTAGGAGAGGTGGCCGAGTGGTTCAAGGCGTAGCATTGGAACTGCTATGTAGACTTTTGTTTACCGAGGGTTCGAATCCCTCTCTTTCCGTACCTTCACCCAACTCAACAACAGCGCCGACCATAACAAATTAACCAAGAGGTATATCCTTCTTTCTATCTTTATATATATTCTAGATATATATATTTTCGATTTCGAATTAAATTACTGCGATATGTAAAATAATGGAATAAGGTCGACAAGAAAAAAATCTCTGTCGATCTACGATACATGAGTGGGAAAAATCCGAATCAAAACCCTTACCTTAATCTTAAATCCATTTAGTTTGGGGAAAGGAGGCTCATTTTTCCGAAACCTTTTCTAAACCCTTTTATTTAAGGTAGGCTTAAGTCTGACGGGAATAATATTCTACGACCAGCAATTCATTTATTTTCAAACCGACCCACTTATTATCTATTATTTGATTGACTACTCCTTTATATGGGAATGGGTGAAGAGTTAAATGTTTTGGCAATTCCTCACTGTGGGATGAATCCAGATAATTTTGAACGAGAGCTTTTGATTTTTGCTTATCCCTCGCCATAACAATGTCGGTGGGTTTGCAACGATAACTTGGTATATCTACTATACGACCATTAACTAAAATATGTCTATGATTAACCAATTGGCGGGCTCCAGGAATAGTCGGCGCCATACCCAATCGAAAAAGGATGTTGTCCAAACGCATTTCAAGTAATTGGAGTAAAACCTGACCTGTTGACCCTTTGGCTTTTCTCGCGATACGGAAGTATTTAAGTAATTGTCGTTCTGTAATACCATAATGAAACCGTAATTTTTGTTTTTCTTCTAGACGAATACGATATTGAGATCTTTTCCCGGAACGTGATGGGTTTCTAAGATCTCTAGGCTTTTTATTAGTCAGTCCTGGTAAAACCCCCAGACGTCGTATTTTTTTGAAACGAGGCCCCCGGTAACGCGACATAAAAACTCCTTATTTATTGTTATTGATTGATTGATATTTCATTTTTATATTAAAACTGAACGAAATCCCCTGAAGTATTCTCTTGATTGGACTAGAACGACTAATGGCACTAGACGGAAAAGTGAGATTAAAGATGTACGTATCCAAAGTTCCTCCTTGTTTTTGTATTAAAATGCATTATTCATTATTTTATTCTTGTATTTTCAATTTCATTTATGAATTTCATTTATGAATTTTATTTTCATATTTGATTCTTTCAATTTTTATCATTTTTGTAATTGTATTTTAGTATATATATACATTAATATACATTAATTTCATTTTGATTTATTGTATATATTTTTTGATTCTTAGTTCAGTTACTATTTAGTCTTGAAGTTTTGTTGTATATTTCTTTCGATTCTATTCCCTAGAATAGAAATTCGAAATAGAATAGAAAGAAAGCAAAAACATAGAATTACATTTTCTTAATAGAATCAAAATGAAGTAATAAAAATATAAAATAACGAATCGAATAATATACAAACCAATATATATAAAACCATCGAAAAGAAAAATACGAAAAAGGATCCGTTGAGTTGTTCTGCCGAGACATAAGAAAGCGTCGACCTTTTGAAAAAGGAAAGGTGTCTTTATTCTTTCATTTCCAAGAAACAGAATCGTATAAAAAATAGAACAAATAGAGAAAAGCCGGCTATCGGAGTCGAACCGATGACCATCGCATTACAAATGCGATGCTCTAACCTCTGAGCTAAGCGGGCTCACATAAGAGAAACTTTACATGCATAATAATTCCAAAAACTAGATCTTAGCTATTAACTATTTATAAATCATAAAAAATAGAAATCGATTTCAAACCTATATTGAAGTAAATAGAATATAGAAATAAGATAAAGATTCCTATACCGATTTAGAATTTGATATTTATTACATTCCAATCCTAACAATTAGAATAATACATTTATCTTTTTTTATCAATCAAAAATCAATCAAAAAATTTTAAATTTAGAATTTAATATACATTTATTTAGAAATCTTAATTTAATAAAAATGGGAATGGGAATATATATATTATTATATTCTAATT